ACCATTATCTATTAAGAATGAATTTTCTAACATTTGACTCCGTACCACGGACTGTTTTAGTCGCACACTTAAAAGAAAACCCATAAAATCCATGGGCTGATTTGATGATTGATTGATATAGATTCTTCTTGTTTGCAACCAGAGAGAAAAATTAGATTGCCAGAAATTGACAAAGTAATATTTCAATTTAGTCATCAGAAAAAATGTCCCCCTTGAGGCCAGAATCCATTTTCCTTGATACCTAACATAATGCAGAAAAGGATCCTTGAAGAACCACAGGATAACCCCAAAATGCTTAGTAAAAACTTTTACAAAATGTTCTAACTTTAGGTAGAAATAAACTCGTGCAAGAAAGGCTCTGTAAGATGTTGATCGTAAATGAGAGGATTGGTTGCGGAGAAAAACGAAGATGGATTCGCATTCACACACATGGGAATTATATAAGAACAATAAGAATCTTTGATTCGTTTTTTTTGAAAAATTGGAAACAGACCTCTTTAGAGTAATAACACTATTACAATACTCATAAAGAAAGAATCGCAATAAATGCAAGCAGGAGGTATCTTTTACCCAGTAACGAATAGTTTGAACCAAGATTTCCAGATGGACAGGGTGAGGTATCAATATATCTAACACATAATTTAAACGTAAAAATTTGTCCTCTAAAAAAGGAAATATTGAATGAATTGATCGTAAATTTTGAGATTTTTTTAGTTCTTTTGCTTCTAGGGAAGATCGTAATCGCATAGAAAATGGAATTTCCGCAATAGCTGCAAATCCCTCTGAGATTTGTTGAGAATACAAATTTTTCTTGGGCACAAGAAATTCATTTTTGTTAGAATCATTAACAGAAAGAATCAAATAATTCTGTTGATACATTCGAATAACTAAACGTTTCACAACTAGTAAACTATATTTTGTGTCATAACCTTTTTTTTTATTTGACAACAAAATGGACCTGTTTAAACCTAAATCCTGATCATGTACAAGTGCATAAATATATTCCTGAAAGATAAGTGGATATAAAAAATCGTCTTGCCAAGATCTATCTAGTTCTAAATATCCTTGGAATTCCTCCATTTAAAATGAGACCGGAAACGAAAAGAAAAGTAGAGGGTTTCTTGGGTTAGAAAATGATACATAGTGCGATATAGTCAAAACAAGGTATTCTATTATAAAATAATAGATACCTCGTAAACCGGTAAACTCATCAACGGACTCTCTATCTTTTTTCCATCTAATTGGTTCCTTTCCTATCTAGTTATAGGATAAGAAGATGGTTAGAAATCCTTTATTTTTTCAACCCAATCGCTCTTTTGATTTTGGAAAAAAAGTATCCTTATCAATATACCGTTTCTTCTACACATTCATCTCCATTTTCTTTTCTAATGGAAAATGGCTAATAGTTAGGATTCACTAAAAAATCGCTAATCCACTCCTGGAAAAGCCGTCCCGCACCAGTCACTAATCTATTTTTAACGTTTAATTAGGGCGGGTAATCGTTCCAATTAAGAACATAAGCTCGTTGCTTTTTCTTTCCCTACAATTAGAGCCATAAGGCTCGATCCATGTATTCAATCGACCCAACTTTGAATTAATTTCGTTTCGTTCTAAGAATTCAACCAAAGTTTTTGTACCGATCTAATAAGAACGAAATTGTTTCATAATTCTCCATTGATACGACATGCTCTTTTTTCCATCCATTCCTTTCAGGATCAGTCGTGGTCTTACAAACTCTACCGATGGTGTGGACGAATCCCTTGCTTCATCCAAATGTGTAAAAGACCCTAGCCGCACTTAAAAGCCGAGTACTCTACCGTTGAGTTAGCAACCCAAAGAGAGTATAGTATATAGATACAATCGAGATCAAAATAAAGAAATTAGACAACCAAAACATTGAATTAGCAAAAAAAAAAAGATCAACTGACAATACAAGAAATTTTCAAATAAAAAGCTAGACCACTTATTAGATATTTTGATCCACCACATTATATATATTTTCATATATATATTTTCTTTCTCTATCTTTCTATCTCTATATTTTCAATTTTCAGATCTTCTTTTTTGTTTAATTATCTATCCATTTCCTTATAAAAAATTTGGTTTTGTATCACAACAAATTCAACGAATCTTTGAATAACGTAAAAAACAAAACCTGTGTTTTGTATGTAGGACAAAAAAATAGAGAAAAAAATGGATCCATTGACACTTGAATTATATTTGTTCCCTACACTCTTGTCAATATGTATGTTAAAAAAAAAAAGAATAAATATATAGAACGCAAAATAGAAAAAAAAGAAATGATATCAATTTTCTTGAAAATTTAAGATAAGAAAATAATCAATTGAACAAAAAAATAGGATATCAAATAAGAAAAATAAATAAAGAACTTGTGTTGGATTGGCACTATCGAAATAAGTTACATGATTAGAAAGGAATGTAGATCGAAATACAAAAGAAGTAGCAAAAAGATCAATAATTATACGTCAAATAAGTCATTCTTTTTTGAATCGAATTCCAAAGAAAACCATCCAATTGAAAGGAATGTCGGAATTGTCTATTGCTAGAGCCAATTCCTACTGTTAGTGACTTGGCAAACTTTCTTCGTTTGTTCACTTTCTCTTTTTTCTATACATCTTATATAAAAATCTTATATAAAAAAAATATTTTGATCATTCATTAGAGGAGACACAGCCTCCTATGGGAACAATACAAAATAGGTCTGAATAGGGCAAAAGAAGGTGGGAATAAGAAAGGATTATATCAAACTATATACGAACCGCTCAAGTCCTTTTCTTGTTGTATTTAATTAAGTGAATTTCGTTTCATTAGGGCGAAGTTCTTTAAAAACCTCTGCCTTCTTTAAAATATCATAAACAGTTCCACTAGGTTGAGCGCCCCTTTCAAGAAAATATAGAATAGCGGGAACATTTAAATAAGTTTGATTCTTTATCGGATCATAAAAACCAACTTTCCGAAGATCTCTTCCTTCTCTTCGGGACCGAACATCAATTGCAACAATTCGATAGACGGCTCATTGGGATAGATTATATGAACAATACCCCCCTAGAAACGTATAAGAAGTTTTCTCCTCGTACGGCTCAAGAAAAATGATTTATTATTCTTTTTTTTTCAAGTTATGGATATATAAAATTCTAATGGCAAATAGATCCATAAAATCATCAAATTAATTAGACTAAGAATTAAGCCCCCTTTTGCTCTTATTCTTCTTTCCGGAAAAACCATTTGCACTCATAACTCAAGTTGAATAACTCTCAAATAACTCGAGAGAACACTTTCATTTATTGAGTGGTCTCTAACCCCCTTTGTTTTGTCTGGCTTATTTAACCTCTACTGGAATTCTTCATTCTAATCCAGTTGTTGATACAATTGAGAATGAAAAGGGCCTTTCCTTGTTTCGGAATCTCTTTGCTTTGAATCATTAGGTTTATACATTACTTCGTTGATCTTTAATCCTTTCAAAATGGCAGCAACATACCCTTTTTGTGATTGTTTATCAAAGAAAAGAATCATACAAACACTTGATTCTCTCACAATATACTTTGTTATCGAAAAGGGTTTCTCAATTCCAACAAATTTTCCTTTTGGATTGGAAACTTGGTGGGATTGGATCCTTTCGATTTATTTGTCAAAAATATATTTACGAAGTTGTTCTAATTTATTGATTCACACTAACCCTAGATTCTTGCTCTTAAGAAATGAATCCATACTTTCTACTCGAGCTCCATCATGTACTAGTTTAAATTAACTACACCACAATAAAAAGTGTGGGTCCTAGTCTAACCGAACAGGGGATGTCGAGCCAAGAGCACCTTTATATATAAAATGATGGATTAAAAATCCACACCAGATCATGTCCTTCAAGTCGCACGTTGCTTTCTACCACATCGTTTCAAACGAAGTTTTACCATAACATTCCTCAAATTTTGAACCGGTATGCAATTGATTCAATTATGGAATCGTGAATAGTCATTGGTTTAGTCGGTACGTACATAGAAATTTATACTTTATTCTATATTAGATATATGTATTCTATTATTTCCATTAAATAATATACGCATTAAAGAATATACGGATAGAATTCTATTCTATTAAGAAAATTCTATCTATATTTTTATCGATTTTTTTGATTATAGTATAGGATTCTAAATAGAAATTCGAAATAGAAGGGTAGATATAAATATAAGATAAACTAAGTAAGTGAATAAATGTAAAAAAGATTCCTAATTCAACATAATTATTGGAATTTTTTTTATTTATATAGAAATAGACACGCGGCATAAGTAACGAAATGCCTTCCATATGGAGAGGTATATGTTCGTCTAATCCCCTTTTAATTGTAATCGAAATTTATAGAAGCAATTTCTTATCCTATCTTGCCTGTATTAGATCACAATTCGATTCTGTTATATCTGTGTGTGCTTTGAACTCAATTCCGGTTTGTGAAAAAGATAGAATTCAGAAACGAATCTTTAAATTAAAAAAGCGAAAGAAGAAAAAAATTATCTATATAAGACTACACTTTTTTTTACAAACAGTCCCTTGGTCAAAAACAATTAGGATAGAATCCAGATGCTCTGGGACGGAAGGATTCGAACCTCCGAATAGCGGGACCAAAACCCGATGCCTTACCACTTGGCCACGCCCCACTTCGATTTCTACTCTACACTAATATTGTTATTGATTGTTCGTCAATTCCAGCCAAAATCTCTATAGAATCCAGTCGATTGTTATTAGGATTTTCACACGTGTAGGTATAGAATGAAACTGAATTTCTTGATCATTACATATAATTTAATTAAGATAATTTATGAAAGTATGATTTCTTCTATTCTCTTTTGATTTGAGAATGGAAGAGTTTTTGATTGAGTAAGTTCAAAAAAAAAGAAAGGATTTTTGATCTACTTTCTTAATTTTTCGCTTATCTTATATCAATAACTCAATCAAAATGCAATAATCTTCAATAAAAAAGATGCCTGCTATGCTTAATATCTTTAGTTTGATCTGTATTTGTCTTAATTCTGCCCTTTCTTCGAGTGGTTTTTTATTCGCCAAATTGCCCGAGGCCTATGCATTTTTGAGTCCAATCGTCGATTTTATGCCAGTCATACCTCTACTCTTTTTGCTACTAGCCTTTGTTTGGCAAGCTGCTGTAAGTTTTCGATGAGATTTCAAATATTGTCCTAGAAAAATGAACGATTTATTCGAGAAAAAATTCGAATATGGTTATATTAATAAATGAAAAGATCAGATACGTCTTATAGAATGAATTCATTTTTTTCTTTTTTCGATTTCCAGAAACTACTAAAATTCTCGGTGTCAAAATAGAATATATGGGGAAATCTATTCTCTTTTTTACACAAAAAGATCTTGGAGATTGTGTAATGCTTACTCTCAAACTCTTCGTTTACACAGTAGTGATATTCTTTGTTTCTCTCTTCATTTTCGGATTTCTATCTAATGACCCAGGACGTAATCCTGGACGTGAAGAATAAAAGAGGAGTTTCCTTACTTTTTTTAGTGTCTTATTTTTTAAAAACAAATAAAAAGAATTCAATCAATTCGAAAGAGAAAAAAATAGTAAATCATCAACAGAAACGGAAAGAGAGGGATTCGAACCCTCGGTACGAATGACTCGTACAACGGATTAGCAATCCGACGCTTTCGTCCACTCAGCCATCTCTCCCTATTGAAAAAAAGTAATTACAAAAAAGAATTACTAATTACTATAGTTAGATTACACATAACGTGCCATTTCAAAATTCTTTTTTTCTATTTTTTCTAGGTTTTCAATATATAAGAATATAAGATATATAATTTATATAAGATATATAATTTCAATTCGAAATTCTTTCAGATTCTAGACTCTTTTATAGAATATAAATTCTAGAGAATAGTTTATACATTCTATACTATAGTAGAATATAGAATAATTAAACTTCAATATAAGTCAATTTTTTGAAGTTATTTACATCATTATATTATTTCATTTCATTTTTAATTACTTTTTTAATTTAATTGAATATTTCTTCTATTTCTAAATAGAAATTGATCTAATACTAATATATATAAGTACTAATATAGATAAGAATTTAATACATTATATATATTATAAATCTATATAAAGCTATATAAAGTCTGATATATATAGAAACTATAAACATATAGAATATAGAAATTAGAATATAGAAATAAATATATTAAAAGTGAAAAAAAAAAATAGATACAAGATATACTACAAGGTTTATCCGAAATTCCAACTCAACTAAGGATTCCATAAAAAAAACAATCAATATAAATAATAAATAAAACCAGAAATACTTCTCCCGAAAGGCCTTTTATTCCCACGGCCTGGCCTGGTCAATACCTCGCCGGGCCTTTTTTTAATTCAACGGATCATAGATAGAAAAATGTTTATTTCATTTTTTTATAACTATATTGAAGCGAGAACAAAAAAATGAATTTTTCTAGTCTTTCGATATAGAATCAAAATGCCCTTTTGATTATCCTTTCTCTCTTTTTTTTTAAGAAAACTATAGGTTCTTGCACAATTCGTCTATTATGACGTTAGCTATTTTGTTGAAACGTATCCGTCAAAACTCTCCACCCCAAAATAGAACTTCGTGCTTAGGTATTTAAATCTCGTTTCTGAATCTCCTCCTAAAAAAGTTCACTACTCTGATTTTTCATGATTATTTTAGAATCCTATCTTGATTATGTTAAATTTCGTTGTTCGACAAAAGTTCCATTTCGATACAATAATCGCATTGTAGCGGGTATAGTTTAGTGGTAAAAGTGTGATTCGTTCTTTAAGAGTTAAGGGATCCTTCAATTTGATTCCTAATCCGATAAAAACTCTATTTCTTAAAAGGAATTAATCCTTTACCTCTCAATTACAAATTTGAGGAGAATTTACAATTCTCGTAATTTGTATCCAAGGATCGATTATGAAATTTGTAATTGAATAATTGAAAATTTGGATTATGAAATTACGAAACAAAATTGGTTTTGAATTGGATCTTCCAATTGAATAAGTATGAGTAAAGAATCCATGGATGAAGATACAAATATGAATTTTTCATCGTAACTAAATCTTCAATTTGTGATTTGTAGAGAGGACATTGAAGCAAAAAAAATGGCTAAAAAACGACGACTTTAGTTTACTAAAGGCATCGACCGGCATCTTCTATTCTTTTAGCTCGGTAGAAATAAAATGTTTCTCCTCAAGATTCTATAAAATAGAAATAGAGAACGAAGTAACTAGAAAGACTTTTAGAATACCCATCTTCTAGAGGGATCATCTAGAAAGCAAGTCTTTTTGAATGCCTTCAGGCAAAAGCTGACATAGATGTTATGGGTTCCTTTTTTTGTTCCCATTCTAGATTTCGATCTGGCAATTTCTCCATCTTCCATAAAGGAGCCGAATGAAATCAAAGTTTCATGTTCGGTTTTGAATTAGAGACGTTTAAAATTTAAAAT